ATTGTGAACCCATATTAGGCTATTTACACAGAGGAATGGAAAAAATCGCGGAAAACCGAACTATTATACAATACTTACCTTATGTAACACGGTGGGATTATTTAGCTACTATGTTTACAGAAGCAATAACGGTAAATGCACCAGAATTCTTGGAGAATATTCAAGTACCCCAAAGAGCCAGCTATATTAGGGTAATTATGTTAGAGTTGAGCCGTATAGCTTCTCACTTGTTATGGCTTGGACCTTTTATGGCGGATCTCGGCGCACAGACTCCTTTTTTCTATATTTTTAGAGAGAGAGAATTGATATATGATCTATTTGAAGCTGCTACAGGTATGCGAATGATGCATAATTACTTTCGCATCGGAGGAGTAGCTGCCGATCTACCTTATGGATGGATCGATAAATGTTTAGATTTCTGTGATTATTTTTTACGAGGAGTTGTTGAATATCAACAACTTATTACACAGAATCCCGTTTTTTTAGAACGAGTTGAAGGAGTCGGTTTTATTAGCGGAGAAGAAGCAGTAAATTGGGGCTTATCGGGGCCAATGTTACGAGCTTCTGGAATACAATGGGATCTTCGTAAAGTTGATCCTTACGAGTCTTACAACCAATTTGATTGGAAAGTCCAATGGCAAAAAGAAGGGGATTCATTAGCTCGCTATTTAGTACGAATGGGTGAAATGAGGGAATCTATCAAAATTATTCAACAGGCTGTAGAGAAAATTCCTGGAGGTCCTTATGAGAATTTAGAAATCCGACGCTTTAAGAAAGCAAAGAATTCCGAATGGAATGATTTTGAATATCGATTTCTTGGTAAAAAACCTTCGCCCAATTTTGAATTGTCAAAGCAAGAGCTTTATGTAAGAGTGGAAGCTCCAAAAGGTGAATTAGGAATTTATCTAGTAGGAGATAATAGTCTTTTCCCCTGGAGATGGAAAATTCGTCCACCCGGTTTTATTAATTTGCAAATTCTTCCTCAATTAGTTAAAAAAATGAAATTGGCTGATATCATGACGATATTAGGTAGTATAGATATCATTATGGGGGAAGTTGATCGTTGAAATGATAATAGATAAGGTAGAGGTAGAAACTATCAATTCTTTTTCGAAATCGGAATTATTAAAAGAAGTCTATGGAATTATATGGATTCTACTACCCATTTTGACCCTTCTACTGGGAATCACAATAGAAGTACTTGTAATTGTGTGGTTAGAAAGAGAAATATCCGCATCGATACAACAACGTATTGGTCCTGAATATGCTGGCCCCCTGGGACTGCTTCAAGCTATAGCCGATGGAACCAAGCTCCTTTTTAAGGAAGATATCTTGCCATCCCGAGGAGATATTCCTTTATTTAGCATTGGACCTTCTATAGCAGTCATATCAATTTTATTAAGTTTTTTAGTTATCCCTTTGGGATATCGTTTTGTTTTAGCCGATCTTAGTATTGGTGTTTTTTTATGGATTGCCATTTCAAGTATTGCTCCTATTGGTCTTCTTATGGCAGGATATAGCTCAAATAATAAATATTCTTTTTCAGGCGGTCTACGAGCTGCTGCTCAATCTATTAGTTATGAAATACCATTAACTTTTTGTGTGCTAGCAATATCTCTACGTGTGATTCGTTAAAATAGGATCTTTTTCCTCTAAAACCCATTGAATATTTATCTTCCTTTTTTTATTTTGTATTTGGGTTGGTAAGTTAAACTAGATAGCTATATGAGTGAAACAAAACAGCTTATTAATTTGTAGTAAAAAGAAAAAATCTCATTTCCTACGTACAAGAAAAAAATTGAAGTAAACATAAGTAGTATAAACCCTTTACCCCAAGGTTGAGATTTTTTAATTAGTCATCATATCTTGAAGCGGGCAAGAATAAAGGATTCGCGATATGGAATTCCATTACTAGAATATTCCTAGTTATTACTATAACTTATAATCATAAGAGGAATCCATCAAAAGTTAGTGAGGGGTTAGGAACACTAAAGTACATAAAGGATTAGTAATGAGAGAATCTAAGGCATTAGAGATTTTTCCTCATAAAAGGAATCATAATAAGGACTTGAAATTGGTGGAAATGATCAAGTAGTACTTTCTTTGGATTCCGATCCAGAGTATGTTCCCATTCACTTGTTAAGGAAATGGCTATCAAGAACGAATTAACCCTTTATTCCTTTTTTCTTTTTAAGTACCCCTCCCAAGGAAAGAAGAATAGGACAAAAGATATGGAATGCAATACAAAAAAAAGATCTTTATTTACTTTTTCCTTCCTCTATTCATATAGAATTCCTCATGAACTAATGCCCAATTCTTTTTGTTTATTAATTGCTATAACAAGTGTTTTATTCCAAGATTAAGTTATTGCTGAACAAAGAAAAATTCTCATTATATTATAAAGGGCGAGATCAATTCGGAAGCGCTTTTTCTTATTCTAGCAGACGGAATTCCTTTGGTCTAATTTAGGACTTTCCAATCGATTCTATCTTACCTAATTCTATCTATGCTAGGGGGATAATACCGAAACGAAACAAGCCTTTCCTTTTTTCCGATCATAGAGAAGCCGTATGAAGCTAAGGTTTCATGTACGGTTTTGGAATAGCGGTGGGAACTGTGATGTTATCATCGACTATGATTATCTAACAGTTCAAGTACAGTTGATATAGTTGAAGCACAGTCAAAATATGGTTTTTTTGGATGGAATCTTTGGCGCCAGCCTATAGGTTTTCTGGTTTTTCTAATTTCTTCTTTGGCAGAATGTGAAAGATTACCCTTTGATTTACCAGAAGCGGAGGAAGAATTAGTAGCAGGTTATCAAACCGAGTATTCCGGTATCAAATATGGTTTATTTTATCTTGTTTCTTACCTAAATTTATTAGTTTCCTCTTTATTTGTAACAGTTCTCTACTTAGGCGGGTGGAATTTCTCTATTCCCTATATATCTTTTTTTGGATTTTTCCAAATGAATAAAATGGTTGGAATTTTGGAAATGACAATGGGTATCTTTATTACATTAACTAAAGCTTATTTATTTCTTTTCATTTCTATCACAATAAGATGGACTTTACCCAGGATGAGAATGGATCAGTTATTAAATCTTGGGTGGAAATTTCTTTTACCTATTTCCCTGGGCAATCTCTTATTAACAACTTCTTCCCAACTTGTTTCACTATAAATAAGATAATACAATAATAGTAAGAATATTTTCAACACAAAAATTCTCTCAAACAAGAGAAAGAAACATACCCTTTTCATAGATATTTAGAATATGTTCCCTATGGTAACTGGGTTCATGAGTTATGGTCAACAAACAATACGCGCTGCAAGGTACATTGGTCAAAGTTTCATAATTACCTTATCCCACACAAATCGCTTACCTATAACGATTCACTACCCTTATGAAAAATCAATTACATCGGAGCGTTTCCGGGGGCGAATCCACTTTGAATTTGATAAATGTATTGCTTGTGAAGTATGTGTTCGCGTATGTCCGATAGATCTACCCCTTGTAGATTGGAGATTTGAAAAGGATATTAAAAGGAAACAATTGCTTAATTATAGTATTGATTTCGGAGTTTGTATATTTTGTGGTAATTGTGTTGAGTACTGTCCGACAAGCTGTTTATCAATGACTGAAGAATATGAACTTTCCACTTATGATCGTCATGAATTGAATTACAATCAAATTGCTTTGAGTCGGTTACCAATCTCTATAATGGGAGATTACACAATTCAAACAATTAGGAATTCGACTCAAAGTAAAATAGACGAAGAAAAATCTTTGAATTCAAGAACGATTACTAATTACTAGGATTTTTCTTTTTTGTTAGAAAAATCCAATAGTTCTTTACTAAAACTAAAAAGAAAAACGAATAACTACTGCTTATTTGTGCTTATTTGCAAATTATTCCTGATTTAAAATGAGAGTAGATTTTCGTGATGTGATTTCTAACTATACAATTTATATACAAAAAAATATTCTAATCCCTTTTTCCTTCCTTGAATCTTTTAGTTTTAGTCAGTTTATGAAAAATTTTATACTATTAATTTCTTCTTATCCATAATGGATTTACCTGGACCAATACATGAGATTCTTGTGCTATTTGGGGAATTTGTTCTTCTACTAGGGGGTATAGGAGTAGTATTACTTACCAACCCAATTTATTCTGCCTTTTCGCTGGGATTAGTTCTTGTTTGTATATCCTTATTCTATATTTTATTGAATTCCTACTTTGTAGCTGTCGCACAACTTCTTATTTATGTGGGAGCCATAAATGTCTTGATCATATTTTCCGTAATGTTCATAAATGGTTCAGAATGGTCTAAAAATAAGAATTATTGGACTATTGGAGATGGGTTCACTTCACTCGTTTGTATAACTATTCTTTTTTCACTAATGACTACTATCCTAGATACGTCATGGTATGGAATTCTTTGGACTACAAGATCGAACCAAATAATAGAACAGGGTCTCATAAATAACGTTCAACAAATTGGGATTCATTTAGCAACTGATTTTTATCTTCCGTTTGAACTCATTTCCATAATTCTTCTAGTTTCTTTAATAGGTGCAATTACTATGGCTCGGCAATAAGAAATACTTAGAATGAGTCAAAATTCTTAGAATTTCAAATCTAAAATAAATAACTAAAGAATCACAATTTTGATTTAGTAAAACCCATCTACTGCCAACAAATACCTTCTTTTCTCTTTTGTTGTGTAATTGTTCTATTCTAATTAATAGAAATAGAATCGGTTCAATTCTTGTCCTCACATTGAAATGAATCGAGATTGATAAGGAGTTAATTAATGATGTTTGAGCATGTACTTTTTTTGAGTGTCTATTTATTTTCGATTGGTATCTATGGATTGATCACAAGCCGAAACCTGGTTAGAGCTCTAATATGTCTTGAACTTATACTGAATTCAATTAATCTAAATCTCGTAACATTTTCTGATCTATTTGATAGTCGCCAATTAAAAGGAGACATTTTCGCAATTTTTGTTATAGCCCTTGCGGCTGCTGAAGCAGCTATTGGACTATCCATTCTTTCTTCCATCCATCGTAACAGGAAATCCACTCGTATCAATCAATCTAATTTTTTGAATAATTAGACTTTTGAATAATTAGGCATAGAATCGTCTAAACAAATAAACAAAGGCGTGCATATAATAATAATATCAAATTCAAATATTAAGATGAATAGAAATCGAATACTTTTTTCTTATTATTTTAATATTTGAAAATATCTATTTTTTGAGTAGGTTATTGCATATTATTCTTTTTTACTTATTGAATTTTTGCAAATCATTGATATTGCAATTTGAATATTGCAATAATTTATATTGAAAAGACGATAGCCAATTTATTGGCTAATTCGAATTAGTATGTACAATTCGTATAATTATGATTGTTGAAGCCAAAAATTAAAGTCTCTTGGCTCTTTTCACGCTTTCTCACAAACGGATTAAGAAATATATTGCATTATTTATTTGTTGAAGTTTGGATAAACCATTGCTTCGTCTGGTGTCTACAATACATATGACTCATATAGTTGTAATTTTATTTTTACCAGATCGAAAATTTTTATGTTGAAAAGGAAAATTTATAGATTCAATGTCACATTCCGTAAAAATTTATGATACATGTATAGGATGCACTCAATGTGTACGAGCTTGTCCAACAGATGTATTAGAAATGATACCCTGGGATGGATGTAAAGCCAAGCAAATTGCTTCTGCGCCGAGAACCGAAGATTGTGTGGGTTGTAAGAGATGCGAATCCGCCTGCCCAACAGATTTTTTAAGTGTCCGCGTTTATTTAGGGCCTGAAACAACCCGTAGTATGGCTCTATCTTATTGATACGTTACAAAAAACTCCACTTGAATCGTCTGATTCCTCTTTACCGAAGAAGCCTGTGCTCGAAATAAGCGAGCACGGGTTTTTCTGGTCAAAACGTATCTTGTCTTTATCACTTTATCATGAGTTATTTTCCTTGGTTAACAATACTTGTTGTTTTGCCGATATTTGCAGGTTCATTAATTTTCTTTTTACCTCATAGGGGAAACAAAATTGTTAGGTGGTATACTATATCTATTTGTTTATTAGAATTCCTTCTAATGACTTATGCATTCTGTTATCATTTCCAATTGGAGGATCCCTTAATCCAATTAAAGGAGGATTCTAAATGGATAGATGTCTTTGATTTCCACTGGAGATTGGGAATCGATGGACTTTCATTAGGATCTATTTTATTGACAGGATTTATCACTACTTTAGCTACTTTAGCAGCTTGGCCGATTACCCGGAATTCGCGATTATTCTATTTCCTAATGCTAGCAATGTATAGTGGTCAAATAGGATTATTTTCTTCGCGAGACCTTTTACTTTTTTTTATCATGTGGGAGTTAGAATTAATTCCTGTTTACTTACTTTTATCCATGTGGGGAGGAAAGAGGCGTCTGTATTCAGCTACAAAGTTTATTTTGTATACTGCAGGCGGTTCCATTTTTTTATTAATTGGAGTTCTAGGTATGGGCTTATATGGTTCCAACGAACCAAGATTAGATTTGGAAAGATTAATTAATCGATCATACCCTGCAACATTGGAAATACTATTTTATTTTGGTTTCCTTATTGCTTATGCTGTCAAATTGCCGATTATACCCCTACATACATGGTTACCAGATACCCATGGGGAAGCGCATTACAGTACATGTATGCTTTTAGCGGGAATCCTATTAAAGATGGGAGCATACGGATTGATTCGGATCAATATGGAATTGTTACCTCATGCTCATTATCTATTTTCCCCCTGGTTAGTAATAATAGGAGCGATGCAAATAATCTATGCAGCTTCAACTTCTCTTGGTCAACGAAATTTCAAAAAAAGAATAGCCTATTCCTCCGTATCTCACATGGGTTTCATAATTATAGGAATTGGTTCCATAACCAACATTGGACTCAATGGAGCTATTTTACAAATACTATCCCATGGATTTATTGGTGCTACACTTTTTTTCTTGGCGGGAACGGCTTGTGATAGAATACGTCTTGTTTATCTCGAAGAATTGGGGGGGATATCTATCCCAATGCCGAAAATTTTTACCATGTTTAGTAGCTTTTCAATGGCTTCTCTTGCCTTACCAGGAATGAGCGGTTTTGTTGCAGAATTAGTAGTATTTTTTGGACTAATTACTAGTCCAAAATTTCTGTTAATGCCAAAAATGCTAATTACTTTTGTAATGGCAATTGGAATGATATTAACTCCTATTTATTTATTATCTATGTTACGCCAGATGTTCTATGGATACAAGCTATTTCATGTTCCAAACACAAATTTTGTGGATTCTGGACCGCGAGAACTCTTTCTTTTAATCTGTATCTTTTTACCAGTAATAGGAATTGGTATTTATCCAGATTTTGTTCTCTCGCTATCCGTTGACAGGGTAGAGGCTCTCTTATCCAATTATTATCCTAAATAGAATTTTTTTAACTATTCCGCTCTATATTCCATAGTGGAAAAACCAAATAATTCAGAAAAAAGTAAAAAAGTCTAAGTCTAATTAGACCTATCTCGAATTTTTGAGAACCCTTTGAGAAGGCGTTCAAGGGGTTCTCAAATCAAACAAAAATGGAAAAACTTTCATTTCAGGAAGGTTTTATGTTATGTAATCATTTAGATGGTAATGTAAATGAACCATAACTATGTAAACCTATTCCTAATAGATTGATACCAAAGTAGCAGATCCAAATTATAAGAAATCCTATCGAAGCTACAAGTGCGGAATTCGTACCCTTCCAATTTTGATTTGTTCTACTATGTAAATAAATTGCGAATATGGTCCAAGTAATAAATGCCCAAGTTTCCTTAGGGTCCCAATTCCAATAGGATCCCCACGCCTCATTAGCCCATACTGCTCCACAAAGAATACCTATGGTTAAAAGGGTAAACCCTAGACTAATGACATGATAACTCCAAGAATCCAAACGCTCAATTAATTGATATTTGTAATAGTTTGGAAATGAAGGAAAAGGGGTGTTTTTTAAAGCACTTTTTTTTGCATAGAAATATTCAATCTCACTAAACTCACTAAAGAAAAATGTGTTAAATAAAACAATTTTTTTCTTTTTAGAAAAGAAATCGAAATTCTTTCGAAATTTAATGATTAGAAGAGCGGCGGATAATAAGGATCCGCACAAAAGAGTTGCATAGCTTAGTAACATCATACTGACATGCATCATTAACCACTGAGATTGTAGAGCAGGTACTAGTATTGTGGATTGATGCATTTCAGTTAAAAGACCCGACGTGGCAAAGCCTTGCGTTAAAATAGTACTTGGCATAGTTATTGTGCTTAAATCATTTTTAGAGTTCTGTATCTTAGGAATCGTATGAAGAATATAAAGAGCCCATGAAAGGAAGATCAATGACTCATATAAATTACTTAATGGAAAATGTCCCGAAGAAGCCCAACGAGAAACTAGGAATCCTGTTATAGATAAAAAAGTTGCTATCATTCCTTTTTCTGACGAATCACGTAATCCCTCAAGTTCACGAACTAATAAGGTTATCAAATGAATCGTAATCACAATTGAAATGGTTGAGAAAGAGATATGAGTTAGTATATGTTCTAAAGTTACAAATAGCATAAGGAGAAGGTCCCATTACAAAATTGGAAATTTCGAAGTGAATCCATTTTCTAATCTATTGTATTCTTTTTCGAGAATGCCGCCACTCGGACTCGAACCGAGATGCTTGAGCACTGCTTCCTAAGAGCAGCGTGTCTACCAATTTCACCATGGCGGCTAACTTGAAATAATAGGGAACTTAAAAGAATAATAGTTATTTTCTGACAAATCGTCGAGATTGGGAGAGTCCATAGAATTTAGGAACATTAGAATCTTCATTAAAATAGACTTCATTTAGTAGTATCATTGCGGATTTTTTTAACAAAAAACTCTTGCTTTGCCGAATAGAAATAAAGCTTGAAAGAGTTCCAACTTTTTTTTTCTCAGTTGCAATATAGAACTAATTTTTTTCTAATTAGTTTCTCATTGAAATTTCAAAAAATCTTTCAATGCAATGGACAAAATCCAAAAAGCCTTTTCTATCTATCCATTAGAATTTCTACAATTTCATCATTAAATCCAAAATTTTTTGGATTTTAGCGAAATTTCTAGAATGAAAACCCTTATGCTCTTATTAATATGATTTACCAAGCCTAAACCCATTTATTTGTGGATTTTGGATAAGATAGGTAGAAGTTGTAAGTCCTATTGTAAGAATACTCTACTTTTCATAATAGAATCCTCATAATAAAATATGAGGATTCTATTATGAAAAGTTCGTTGATAGGAAAAGAATACTTAGCACACAGTATAACAAAAACGTTTGTTCTATATATCAGAGGGGTTAGTTCTAAGAATATTGTACCGAGGAATTCGACATATAAAAGTACATTCATTAATTAATCCAAATTATTCATATTAAATAATTGGAATTTCTTTAGGATAGGTCAATTCAGATTATTCCAAAACCAGATTATTAGTTTGTTTGTTGCCCAGAAAAACCTTTTGGTTTTGGACGCTCGCTGCCGCTGGAAAATGATCTTGATTTTGCTAAAGAATAAGATTGTACTATGGAAAAATAAGTCTTTTTCTTCCAAAGATTTTTACGAATACGCTTTTTTGACATCGAAGTACGCTTTTTTGGGACTGCCATTTAAAAAGGAGATTACTTTTTTCTAGTTCTATGTGAAAGACATCTATTATCGCAAATTAATCCTTCCTTCTGCTTTTTCTTAGTATTTATACTTAGATACTGAACTGAAATTCTGAATTCTTTTTTACTTCATTTTCTCTAATGCGGATAAGACAAGAATTTTTTAGCATATTTTTCATATATTTTAGATTTTGTTTTAATAATATAGAATATATACAATATACAAAATACAAAGGTTTTCTATTTGAATCAATTTATATACCAAGTATACTCCATATATAGGTATATGGTACGAGGGTCTAGCACCAAGATGGGGGATAAAAGGAAGGAAAAATGCAAATATCAAATAGTTAATTAAGTTCAGAATGGTATTCCATAATGGAATTCCATTCAAAACAAAAAAAAGTTAGTCTCTTAAACAAGACACTCTAAAACTTAGGTAATTCTGGTCATTAGGATTTCAGTTCTCTATGAAGTGAGGAATATTCGAAAATTTCCTATAAACATAGGTTTTCATTGGAATTCAATCAATCAGTTACAAAACATAAGAGTTGCTTCATCTTCATTTTAATCGAAAGAAATAGAAAAATGAATAGAAAGTAAAATGATTCAATCTTTTTTTATATTTATATTTTAATAAATATCCTTCTTTAGATAATAACTAGGTAACAAAGTTATTTCATTAACTTTTTGAATTTAACCAAGTAAATCCATTCTTAATTTTTGATTTTTTCAATGAGATAAATTTTGAAAAATTAAGAATTCTAGTATTTTGTCTTATTCTTCTTTTTTTTATTCTTTCAGAAAAGGAGAAGAATTGGTTTGGTGAATCGGAAACAATTTTATTTTATAGAAAAATTGAAGTAAAAATTTCAATTTCTTTTCTTATGGAACATACATATCAATATGCATGGGTAATCCCTCTTCTCCCACTTCCAGTTATTATGTCAATGGGGTTTGGACTTATTCTTATTCCGACAGCGACAAAAAATCTTCGTCGCATATGGGCTTTTCCTAGTGTTTTATTCTTAAGTATAGCTATGGTATTCTCTGTTTACCTATCTATTCAACAAATAAACGGAAGTTCTATCTATCAATATCTATGGTCTTGGACCGTCAATAATGATTTTTCCTTAGAATTTGGATATTTGATCGACCCGCTTACTTCTATTATGTTAATACTAATTACTACTGTAGGAATCCTCGTTCTTATTTATAGTGACGACTACATGTCTCACGATGAAGGATATTTGAGATTTTTTGTTTATATAAGTTTTTTCAATACTTCCATGTTGGGATTGGTTACTAGTTCCAATTTGATACAAATTTATTTTTTTTGGGAACTTGTGGGAATGTGTTCCTATTTATTGATAGGCTTTTGGTTTACACGGCCAATTGCAGCGAGTGCTTGTCAAAAAGCTTTTGTAACTAATCGTGTAGGGGATTTTGGTCTGTTATTAGGAATTTTAGGTTTTTTTTGGATAACAGGTAGTTTAGAGTTTCGGGATTTGTTTAAAATAGCTAATAACTGGATTCCTAACAATGGGATTAATTCCTTACTTACTACTTTATGTGCTTTTTTATTATTCCTTGGTGCAGTTGCGAAATCTGCACAATTCCCTCTTCACGTATGGTTACCCGATGCTATGGAAGGACCCACTCCCATTTCGGCTCTTATACACGCAGCAACTATGGTTGCTGCGGGGATTTTTCTTCTAGCTCGACTTTTTCCTCTTTTCATATCCCTACCTTTAATAATGAGTTTTGTTTCTTTAGTAGGCACAATAACACTCTTCTTAGGAGCTACTTTAGCTCTTGCTCAGAGAGATATTAAAAGAAGCTTAGCCTATTCTACAATGTCTCAATTGGGTTATATGATGTTAGCTCTAGGTATAGGTTCTTATCAAGCCGCTTTATTCCATTTGATCACTCATGCTTATTCGAAAGCTTTATTGTTCTTGGGATCCGGATCCGTTATTCATTCAATGGAACCTCTTGTTGGATATTCACCAGATAAAAGTCAGAATATGGTTCTTATGGGTGGTTTAAGAAAATACGTTCCAATTACAAGAACCACTTTTTTATGGGGTACGCTTTCTCTTTGTGGCATTCCACCTCTTGCTTGCTTCTGGTCCAAAGATGAAATCCTTAGTAATAGTTGGTTGTATTCACCCTTTTTTGGAATAGTAGCCTCTTTTACTGCAGGATTAACTGCGTTTTATATGTTTCGGGTATATTTACTTACTTTTGATGGGTACCTGCGTGTTCGTTTTCAAAATTACAGTAACACTAAAGAGGGTTCGTTGTATTCAATATCCTTATGGGGAAAAAGGATACCCAAAGGAGTGAATAGAGATTTCATTTTATCAACAACGAAGAGTGGAGTTTCTTTTTTTTCACAAAATATATCCAAAATTCATGGTAATACAAGAAATAGGATAGGGTCCTTTAGTATTTCCTTTGGAGCTAAAAACACTTTTGTCTATCCTCATGAAACGGGAAATACTATGCTATTCCCTCTTTTTATATTACTGTTTCTTACTTTGTTCGTTGGATCCATAGGAATCCATTTTGATAATGGAGTGATGGATAATGAAATAGCGGAGTTAACCATATTATCAAAGTGGTTAACTCCCTCAATAAACTTTTTCCAGGAAAGTTCTAATTCTTCCATAAATTCATATGAATTTCTCACTAATGCAATTTCTTCTGTAAGTCTCGCTATGTTTGGTCTATTCATAGCATATATCTTCTATGGATCCGCTTATTCCT